CATGTTTATCATGAATTTTGACTGAAAGTCCATATTTTTTGGTATGGATCGAATCAAAACAAAAAAAGGAAAGATTGTACTTTTAGTAAGTAGTGGAAGGGCTATCAAGGAAAAGGGATTCAAAATACAAGTACAATAAATAAAAAAGAAGAAGTTCAGTAATCCATCTCAAAAAGGTAATATTTTCGTCTATTCTATTTTGTATCGTTTTGGCGGCATGGCCGAGTGGTAAGGCGGAGGACTGCAAATCCTTGTTCCCCAGTTCAAATCCGGGTGTCGCCTGATTCTAATTAACAAAAGACTCGAAATCCCTTATCGACTGCTATAACCTATAACTCACCGGATTATTCTCCGGCCGAAGGGAAGGAGAAGAAGAGGTCTCTTGATACGGACTTGATTTTAAGTATCTGGGGGTTCTCAAAAATGATAGTTCTGTAAATTCTTATGTCTAGGATTCAAAGAAAGATTGTACTTTTAGTAAGTAGTGGAAGGGCTATCGAAACCTCTCCATTCCCTTCCATTCTTATTGGAGCGGTTACTGACTGGGCCTTGAATTCAGCGGGAGGTAATATCTAACTAATTAGTAATTGTGGAAAAGAAAAGCGGAATATAGTTTGTATACAAACTCAAAAGAGTCTCTGAGTACTCAGGTATTGGATTTATTGGATTGGTTCATGAAATTAATAGCCCAAAATTTTTTGACTCTGTACCATGGATTTCACTATTATTAGTAAACAATAATGGAATAATTCCTTCATATTCATAGAAATAGGGGACATAATTCACATGGATATTGTAAGTCTCGCTTGGGCTGCTTTAATGGTAGTCTTTACATTTTCTCTTTCACTTGTAGTATGGGGAAGAAGTGGACTCTAGAAAGACTACTTAATTTTATTTTAGTTGAGGAATAAAACTGTATCATTTGTTTTATAGATCGCTCCGCAAAGTGTTATTAAAGATAATAATGTAAATAAAACAGATATTTCAATAATTCCCCTGTTTCTATTTCGAAAGGAAATATAGATGATAGGAAATTAATTTCAAACGAACTTTTCTTAAATTTCGCCGAACGGACTCTTATCCAAATTAAATTATCTACGGATAATGGGGAACAACAGACCCCTTTTGTTTTCCTATTTATCCAAAAGAAAGCCGTTCTCATATTAGTATAATATTAAGCGGTTACGTTCTTTCTAGAGGAAAGAACAGAGACATAGTGCTTGTTCAACAAGATCTACACATAATAAGATCTTGGCTCGGAAGAGTTGCATATTAGGCACTTACCACTTGTTTTATTATTTTCTAAAATAGATTTTTTTGTGCTTTATCGATTTATTTCATATCATGTTTTAAGTGGTAAAAATGGATGAGGTTTACTATTTCATTTCAAAATTCAAAGAAGTTTCCATACCATAGAACTCTTTCGAGCATCTATCCACCAGTCAATCAATTCAATTACTTTACTTCTTGGGTTGCCAATGATAAAAAAAGATTACTAACTTGGTTTTTTATTAATATATACCATACTTTTATTTCTTTTTTTGATTCTTTCGGCAGGTACTGGGATTTTTATTTGAAAGAATCCGAACTCTAAGAATTCGAGCTGTAAAATAAACGTAAGAGTTGCTTTTCGATTAGTTCGGATTGATCAGAATCAACCCAAATTGATCAAATAGATGTAGCAAAAAAATAGAATTGAGGTCGCTATGTACATACCATATATAAAGATACATATTGTGGATTGATCGATATTAAATTAAGTCTGTATCTTTATTATAGTACAACTTCCTATACGAAAAAAAAACACTAATCTAATCGATAGTATGGTAGAAAGATTCATATGAATCTTTCTATCATACTATCAAATCTCATCGAATATTGCTGATTCTAGCCTGCTCATTTCAGTTAAGAAACGAAATTGGAATCCTTTTTTCTTTCCATTTTTCAATCATTGATAAAGAACTAAGAAGTCAAGTTTCATTCAAATTAATCATTTTGGCTGACCGTTTTTACATAGATAATAAGTAAAAAAGCAGTAGGAACTAGAATGAATAGTGCAGTAGCAATAAATGCGAGAATATTTACTTCCATAATCTCATCGTTTTTTTACTTCGCATTAACTCGGGATTTAATCCCATAGAGATGATAAAAATTTTACCTGTTGATGATATTGAATCAGATTCATATCATGAATAACAATATCTGAGCTATCATATCAATTCGCCGTCGCGAATTGAATAGTATAACATAGGAAGATCTTTTATCCATACTGAATCCAAAAAAAGAAAAATGGAATTTGTTATCTAATCAAGAATTCCGTTATTTCTCATTCTTTTTTATTCTTTTTTCCATAACCTGACGTCTTCCTTCTACAATCAATCATCTAATGAGGTTTCACTTTCCCTTTTCCACTGGTTACAAAACCCCAAAAACAATAACTAAAAAATAGAAGGAAATGGGATTAATCTGAACAGTATTTTGTCAAGGTAATTTTAATAAAAAAGTGGGTTGTGTATTGTACAAGAAACAAATTCCATTTGCGCATGGACTCCCGAGAAGCATATGGAATTCTATTCCATGAGATAGACGCGAGAAATTGAAAAACCAGACTTAATATGGTATCTCTTGGAATCCTAAATAGGATCTTACCAATCAAAAATTGTTCTAGTACTAATCCACATATCTCTCCTAGCAATCAGTTCTAGTTCAAGTAATGAAAATTTTCAGATTTGTTTGATGAGAAAGAAATCCAAAAGGAAAAGGGAAAGAAAAAAGAACTAAGAATCATCAGAAGAATTCCTATTGAAAGTGAAATTCTATTGTCGTCATTTTCCAAAAAAGTTGAAAGATGCATTGATATATTTATTGATTATTGGATCCATCGGGACTGACGGGGCTCGAACCCGCAGCTTCCGCCTTGACAGGGCGGTGCTCTAACCAATTGAACTACAATCCCAGAGAATTAAAGTATACAGTATCTTTTTTTTTTTTATGATTTGACTCAAAACATTTCTAGTTATAATTTTCGTGTTGTAACAGAGACGCGAGTGATATATTGATCTCCCCATGAATATGCACTTTATTTAGTGAGAACGACACGAATTACTAATTACTAGTAAATTTTCCTTATTTCAAAATCAATTGAGAATAAATCTTTCAATAAAGAAAAAGAGTTTTCTTTATTTCTTTATACTTTTTTTTTCTATTTATACTTTAAATAGAACTATTTAAATTAAACTTAAAGATCATAATATGAATCTAGATCATTATTATGATCAAAAATTCCATTTCTCGAAACAAAGAAATAGAGCAAACAAATAAAAAAATACAGTATATGGCAGAAAATTGGATTCTTTTATTACGCGTATCAGCCGTTTCGGAAGGACAAATATCTTCATCTCATAATGGATGAGCGAATTATTGGGCCGAGCTGGATTTGAACCAGCGTAGACATATTGCCAACGAATTTACAGTCCGTCCCCATTAACCGCTCGGGCATCGACCCAGGAAGAATCAATTCAATTTTAGGCTTATTGATAATCTATGATCAACTTCCTTTTGTAGTACCCTACCCCCAGGGGAAGTCGAATCCCCGTTGTCTCCTTGAAAGAGAGATGTCCTGAACCGCTAGACGATGGGGGCATACGTGCCCAACTGCCATCATACTATGTTCATAGTATGAACAGTTTTTTGAAATTGTCAATATAATCGAATAATTAGATTCAAAAGATCTTTCCGTCTTACATGATTCCATAGAATTGTTTTGTCATTTCAAGTTAATTTATGAATCATTCAGTCTAATCATTCGCTATAAAATATAATAAAATAGAAAATGATTAAATATTTAAATATATTATATATAATAATTCATTAAAAATGAATCTAATCTAATATAGAACTCGAAATAATATCAAATTAAAGAATCCTTTCAGTTGTTTACTAGAAAGGCAAAAAAATGAGGTTAAGTTAAACAAAACCCATTTTCACATTTCAAAACGAGTCCCTAGCTGCTATCCATCTACTTATGTATTGTATAGTATATAATAACTTAGTATATGTAATATATGTACAGACATATATTTTCTATGTATATACATAGTGACTCAGCCAATAATTGGCTAAAAGGGCCCTTTTAACTCAGTGGTAGAGTAACGCCATGGTAAGGCGTAAGTCATCGGTTCAAATCCGATAAGGGGCTTAAGGGGCTTTTGAGTTTTTTCATAAAACTCCATTATATTTGAACGGGGAATAGAGATATTGTTTGTTGATATTTTAAAGTACAAAGTAAGCAACTTTCTAAGTATAATAAGTTATACTATCGTAGTTCTAAAGTTGAACTAATATTCATTATATTATAATGATAAGATAAGTCGTTTCTCGAATCAGCAACTATATCTTATTTTCTCTTATTTTAATCAAATTCATTGGGGTGGAAAGATTCGAAATCAACAAATGAAAAAGTAAGTGGACCTGACCTATTGAATAATGACTATACCCGCTATTCTGATATTCAAATTTGATAGAGATTCAATTGGAACAGTTGATCTTTCTTTTTTTTATTTCTTTAAACTCGGCATGAATTTGCCGATATTTCCGATTAAATCTTTGTGTTCCTAGCTATTTCATAGGAATAAATTGGTTAGTCTCTTCCTCCTAGAAGTGAGAAACCTTTTATTTCAAATCACAACATAAAAAAGCCATTTTCTCTATCTTTCTTTTCTTTGATTCCAAAACGGAATGAATTTTGATCTTATCTATCGAATAAGATTTCAATATAGTGTGGCTTTATGTATCAACTATTTCTATATCCATGCATCCCATATTTTTGTTCCGACAATGAGATGGAGACTGCATGCGTGAAAGAAACTTTCATTTCAAGTTTCCTATTATTTTATAGAAACATATTTGAAGTATCTTTCTTTATTCGATCCGTGAAAATGAAAAGATATATTCTGACATTTACGATTGATCTGAAGGAAAAATAACTAACTATAAACAGA